GTTCACATATTTACAATAATGTAAATAGAATCATTTTCGGTGAAGATATATGCTGCTTGAGGTTTTCCTGTTTCCGGGGGGTTTTCAGGAATGTTAGTGATCTCAGGAGTGTGGGGGGGTAGGGGGGGTTTAACGGCCATAAATTAACCTTCAAAAGGGGGTGATTGTTAGGTATCTTAGGACTGATACTTGTATGTTATGCTCTTGATATATAAGTATGTGACTCTTTATGTAATGTCTTTTATCATTCATACATTTTACTCTTGCAAGGCCTGAATGTTCAACCTTATTTATACTGATCTGTATGCACTGTGAGATGTCAGCTGAAAGGAAAGAGAAAAAAGGAACCAGCTGCGCTGTAGAAAGAATGCCCGGCTTGGTGGGTAACGCGGAGTATGGTTGCCACCATTAACTTATGCAAGCGTCGAGGAGATTCATGGGGTGTTTTTAAATGTATGGCCCTGAAATAGGAACCAAATGCCAGGAATAATTCATTCAGTGCGACCCCCACGATATTTGTCCCTCACCTTCAATAACCGTGTGCTCCTAAGTATCACCGGTTGGTAGGTTCTTATTGGGTAATTATATCCTAGACTTAATAGAATGGTGGTACTTGGTATATATTTGTCGCTACGATATTTCTGTTAGGTTTCCCAAGTTCTGTCTGTCCTAGACTTAATTCAATTGTTTCTAATTACTATTCATGGTTTTAATTGAATTTACTTCGAAGTGTATTGCTTGAATGGTTAAATTCTTTTAATGGTTATTATACATAGATGTATGTAGATATTTTTTATTATATGTTATTATATAATAATTAATGGAATATATATATATGCATAAACGTTAAATTGTACACAAGTCAAGGAATAGTTTAGTTAAGAATGCTAGCTTTGGGGGCTAGAGGTGGGGGTTTAAGTCCCCTTTCTTTGAATACTTGTTTGTTTTAGCAGAAGAGGGGATTCTAACCCCTGCGTCCGGCTTACAAGACCGGTGCTCTAAGACTAAGCTACTAATGCAAGATCATTCTAGGGCTTTATTTTCTAGTCAACCTGTAAAGGGGATGATAATTAAGAATAAGAAGAAGTATGTAAGAGAAGCTACTTGTCCAATAATGATGAAGGGGTGTTCGACTGGTATGCCGCCGATTCAGGTAAGAATAATAACATTTGCAATTAATGTCCAAAATAGGAGTTGGGTAAAGGGGCGGAAAGTTAAGCTTCGTTGTTTTGATGTGTGGGTTATGGGTACGATTATAAGGACTAGGATGGAGGCTAGGAGTGCGAGGACCCCTCCTAGTTTATTAGGAATTGAGCGGAGAATGGCGTATGCGAATAGGAAGTACCATTCAGGTTTAATATGGGGAGGGGTAACAAGTGGGTTGGCAGGAATAAAATTGTCTGGGTCTCCCAGGAGGTTGGGAGAGAAAAGTGCTAGGGAGGTAAGTAGGATGAATAATAGGATGAAACCTAGGAGATCTTTGTAGGAGAAGTAAGGGTGGAATGTGATTTTGTCTACATCGGAGTTCAACCCTAAGGGGTTATTGGAGCCTGTTTGGTGGAGGAAGAGCAGGTGGATTATGGTTACAGCTGCAATAATAAATGGGAGTAGGAAGTGGAATGTGAAGAAACGGGTTAGGGTGGCGTTGTCTACTGAGAATCCCCCTCAGATTCATTGAACGAGGGAATTACCGATATAAGGTACGGCGGAGAGAAGATTGGTGATTACGGTGGCGCCTCAGAATGATATCTGTCCTCATGGGAGAACATACCCTACGAAGGCAGTTATCATTACTAGGAGAAGGAGGATAACACCAATATTTCATGTCTCTTTATATAGGTAGGAGCCGTAATAGAGGCCTCGGCCAATATGTATATAGATGCAGATGAAAAATATGGATGCGCCGTTGGCGTGCAGGTTACGGATTAGTCAGCCGTAGTTCACATCTCGGCAGATATGGGTTACAGATGAAAATGCGGTGGCAATATCAGACGTGTAGTGTATGGCGAGGAATAGTCCTGTGACAATTTGGATGATTAAACATAGTCCGAGCAGAGAGCCGAAGTTTCATCAGACTGAAATGTTAGAGGGGGCTGGGAGATCGACTAATGCGTTATTAGCAATTTTTAGTAGTGGATGAGTCTTGCGTATACTTGCCATTAGAGTTCTTGTAGTTGAATTACAACGGTGGTTTTTCAAGCCATTGGTCCTGGTTAGATTCCTGGCAGGAATTATGTCTTATGTCATGCTTTTTTTCTTGATTGGTTTAGTGTTGGGCTTAATTGCGGTTGCTTCTAATCCTTCGCCTTTTTTTGCTGCGTTAGGGTTAGTAGTAGTAGCAGGGTTTGGGTGTGGGGTTTTGGTTGGGCATGGAGGAAGTTTTTTGTCTTTAATTTTATTTTTGGTATATTTAGGGGGGATACTGGTTGTATTTGCATATTCGGCGGCTCTTGCTGCCGATCCCTATCCTGAGGGATGGGGAAGTCAGTTTGTTGCGGTGTACATAGTGATGTACTTGGTAGTGGTGTTTTCAGTTTCTGGCCTCTTTTGGGAGGGTTGATATGAGGTTTTTTGGGTGTCTGTGGATGAGTTTACTGATTTTTCTGTGTTTCGAGGGGATGTGGGAGGAGTCGCATTAATGTATTCGTTTGGAGGAGGAATGCTAGTTATTAGCGCTTGGGTTCTTCTTCTTACTTTACTAGTGGTGCTTGAGTTAACACGAGGCTTAAGCCGAGGGACGCTTCGTGCTGTTTAAAGGAAGAAGATTAGTGTTATAAGGGAAATAGTGAGGAAGAATAGGGTGAGGTAGGCTTTGATTATGCCTTGTTGTGCATTACTTGTTATTGTAGCTAGAGAGACATTGGCAGAGGCTAAGGCTTTGGGGCCTGTTTTTTCGAGCCAAGTTTGGTCTATTATTTGGTTGGCAATTATTTGGCCTAATGTTAGGTTAAGTTTAGGTGTTAGGCGGTGTATCACTGTTGGGAAGAATCCAAGCATATTAGAGAAGTGGTGGGTTTTAAGTTGTGGTTTGATTTTGAATTGTTTGCTTGTTAGTGATGCTAGTTCTAGAGCTAGTAGTAGGCCAAGGATGGAAACTAGGAGGGCAGTGAGTTTTAGTAAAGGGGGCATAGTTATAATGGGTGTTTTTATAGGTACGATGTTTGAGGTAATTAGTAGGCCAGCAATGATGCTTCCTCAAGCTAGTCGTTTAATAGGGTTAATAACTTTTGGGTTATTTTCGTTAATAGGGGAAAGGGGGTTGAATCGAGGGTGCCCGGCGGACACATAGAAGACAACACGAAGGCTGTAGATAGCTGTAAAAGAAGTGGCAATAATGGTTAGGAATAGGGCTCAGGCGTTGAGGTAGGAGGTGTTTAATGCTTCAATGATAGCATCTTTTGAGAAGAAGCCTGCTAGGAAGGGGGTGCCTGTTAGGGCTAGGCTGCCAATTGTAAGGCAGGAGGAGGTAAGGGGTGTAAGGTGGTGCATGCCGCCTATTTTTCGGATATCCTGCTCGTCGTTAAGACTGTGGATAATAGAGCCTGAGCATAGGAATAGTATTGCTTTGAAGAAAGCGTGGGTACAGATATGTAGGAAGGCAAGTTGAGGCTGGTTTAGTCCGATTGTGACTATTATTAGGCCTAGTTGGCTGGATGTTGAGAAAGCAACGATTTTTTTGATGTCATTTTGGGTGAGGGCACAGGTGGCGGTAAATAGTGTTGTTAGGGCTCCTAGGCATAGGCAGGTGGTAAGGGCGATTTGGTTATTTTCTAAGAGAGGGCTTATTCGGATTAGGAGGAAAATCCCTGCAACTACTATAGTACTAGAGTGCAGTAGGGCAGAGACCGGCGTAGGGCCTTCTATTGCGGAAGGCAGTCAGGGGTGAAGTCCGAATTGGGCTGACTTTCCGGTAGCGGCAATAATTATTCCGAGGAGGGGGAGGGTGAGGTCTAGGTTTTTAGTGGTAATAAATATTTGTTGCATTTCTCATGAATTCAGGTTTATTGCTATTCATGCTATGCTAAGGATTAGCCCGATGTCTCCAATTCGGTTATATAAGACGGCCTGAAGGGCGGCGGTGTTTGCGTCTGTTCGGCCGTATCATCAGCCGATAAGGAGAAATGACATGATTCCTACGCCTTCTCAACCAATGAATAGTTGGAATATATTGTTTGCTGTGACTAGGATAATTATAGCGATGAGGAAGACGAGGAGGTATTTGAAGAAGCGGTTTATATTAGGGTCTGCGTGCATGTATCATGATGTAAACTCGAGAATTGATCAAGTTACGTAGAGGGCTACGGGGAGGAAGATAATGGAGTAGTGGTCGAATTTGAGGCTAATATTTACGTCGAAGGTGGAGGTGTTTGTTCAGTTTCAGATAGTAATGATGGTCTCTAGGCCTTCGTCCAAGAATAGGCTTAGGGGGAGAAGGCTGGTGAAGAAGGCTAGTTTTACTGCTGTCTTTACTTGAGAGGGTGCCCAGTCTTTTTGGAGTGGGCGAGGAGTTAATGTGGCAAGTAAGGGGTATGTTAGGATAATAAAAATTATGGACAGGCTGGATGTTAAGATTATGGGAGTAATGTAAGGAACAGGGTTGACTATTACTACTACTTGGATTTGCACCAAGAGTTTTTGGTTCCTAAGACCAACGGATGAGCTGTTATCCTTTAGGAGCGGTTACGAGTGAGCCCGGGAGTTTAACCCAGGTGTCAAAAATTAGCAGTTTTTGATGCTTATCATGCCTCTCTCGGCAGGTAAGAGGAGTTTAACCTCTGTTTTTAGAATCACAATCTAACGTTTTAACATTAAACTATACTTGCAAGCAACCATACCTCAAATTAGTTCTGGTTTGAGGATTAGGAGGATTAAAGGGAGAAGGTGGAGGGCTATTAAGAGGTGTTCTCGGGTGTGTGTGGGTTCTAGGGCAAGGATGTGCGTTGGCAAGGGGCCTCGTTGAGTAGTAAGAAATATTTGAAGGGAATATCCCGCAGTAATAAGAGTGCCCAATCCGGTAAGGATAATGGTTCAGGGCGATCAGTTGAATAGTGAAGTAATAATTATAAGTTCACCCATGAGGTTGGGGAGTGGGGGTAGAGCTAAGTTGGCAAGGCTAGCGATAAATCATCAGGTTGCTATTAGGGGAAGGGCTATTTGTAGGCCTCGTGCTAGTAGCATTGTTCGGCTGTGTGTTCGTTCGTAGTTGGTGTTTGCTAGGCAGAATAGGGCGGAGGAAGTGAGGCCGTGCGCAATTATAAGAATTAGGGCTCCAGTGAGGCCTCAGGGGGTTTGGATAAGGATTGCACTTGCTACTAGGCCCATATGGCTTACTGATGAGTAGGCAATGAGGGATTTTAGGTCTGTTTGGCGTAAGCAGATGGATGCTGTTATAACCACCCCTCAGAGTGCGAGGAGGATGAAGGGGTAGCTTAGTTCTTTGGTTAGGGGTTCTAGGACGGGTAGCAGTCGTATTATTCCGTAGCCCCCAAGTTTTAGGAGAATTGCGGCAAGAACTATGGAGCCTGCAATGGGGGCCTCTACGTGTGCTTTAGGGAGTCAGAGGTGAGCGCCATACAGTGGTAATTTTACTAGAAAGCCTAGTAAGCAGCCTGCTCATCATAATTTGTGTGCGTAAGTGTTAAGTGGGAAGGGGTCAGAGTATTGGAGAATGAGTAGGGAGAGAGTCCCGGTACTGTTCTGTAATAGTATAAGGGCAATAAGGAGGGGGAGAGAGCCTGCTAGTGTATAGAACAGGAAGTATGTGCCTGCATTAAGCCGTTCTGCCTGGTTACCTCATCGTGTAATGAGAACAAGTGTGGGGATCAGGGTGGCTTCAAATATTACATAGAACATTAGGGTTTCGGTGGCACCGAAGGCTATAATTAGGAAGATTTGGAGGGATGTCAAGAGTGTGATGTGTATTCGTTGTCGGTTAAGGGGTTCGGAGGAAGTGTGGTTTTGGCTAGCAAGGATTATAAGGGGGAGGAGTCAGCAGGTAAGGACTAGAAGGGGGGTGGAGAGTGGGTCAGTTGCCATATAAGTGCTAAGGCAGGATCAGCCCACTTCTGAGGAGTTTTTAAGTCAAAGAAGACTCGCGACTGCAATAAGAAGGCTTTGTATTAGCGTAGTAGACCATAGTCATTTGGAGGGAGTTAGTCAGATTGTTGGAACAAGTATTAGAGTTGGGATGAGAATTTTTAGCATCGGAGAAGGTTAAGGTTTTGTAGGCGGTCAGATCCATGGGTTCGAGTAGTGGCGACCAAGAGGGCGAGGCCTGCACTTGCTTCGCAGGCTGAGAATGCTAGAAGGAGTATAGGGGAAGCAGAGAAGTTAGTAGCATCTAGTTGCAGGGATCATAGTGAGAGGGCAAGGAATAGGGAGAGTATTATTCCTTCTAAACATAGTAGGGCCGAGAGGAGATGGGTTCGGTGAAAGGCTAAGCCTGCTAGGCCTAGAATAAAGGCAGAGGAAAAGGTAAATTGGACAGGGGTCATTAGGTTAATTGTGGAGTCTAACCACAGGTTTTTGAGCCGAAATCAAATGTTTTTGTTAAACTAATTACCTATTCGGCCCATTCTAGGCCTCCTTGGAGTCATTCATAAATTAGGCCGAGGGTGAGTAGTAGCAGGACAGCTGAGGCTCAAAGAAAGGTAAGTAAAGGGGATGGTAGTTGGTCTCCTCAGGGGAGAGGGAGCAAGAGGGCAATTTCTAGGTCAAATAGGAGAAAAAGGATTGCAATGAGGAAAAATCGGAGGGAGAAAGGTAATCGAGCTGTGCCAAGCGGGTCAAAGCCGCATTCGTAAGGGGAGAGTTTTTCATGGTCCGGGTTTATTAGGGGGAGTCAGAAGGATACGATGATTAAGATCAATGATAGGGCAGCTGTAATTATGATGATTATTATGATTAAGTTCATTATCTTTCCTCGGATTTTAACCGAGATCAGGGGATTGGAAGTCACGTATATTTGCTTTATACTAGAAAGATTATGAGCCTCATCAGTAGATGGAGATGTAGAGGAATAATCATACGACGTCTACAAAGTGCCAGTATCAAGCGGCTGCCTCAAATCCGAAGTGGTGTTGTGATGTAAAGTGGTATTGAATTTGGCGTAGCAGGCAGACAGCCAGGAATGTAGAGCCAATAATAACATGGAGCCCGTGGAAGCCGGTTGCTACAAAGAAAGTAGAGCCATACACCCCGTCTGCGATTGTGAAAGGTGCTTCGTAGTATTCTATGGCTTGAAGGAAGGTAAAGTAGAAACCAAGGATGATAGTTAGTAGAAGAGAGTGAATAGCTTGTTTTCGATCACCTTCTATGATGCTATGGTGGGCTCAGGTAACAGTTACTCCGGAGGCAAGCAGGACAGCCGTGTTAAGCAGGGGGACTTCGAATGGGTCTAAGGTTAAGATTCCAGTGGGAGGTCAGCAACCCCCCAGATCAGGAGTTGGGGCGAGGCTTGAGTGATAGAAAGCTCAGAAGAATCCTAGGAAGAAGAAAACTTCAGAGGTAATGAAAAGAATTATTCCATATCGTAGTCCTTTTTGAACAGGGGGTGTGTGGTGTCCTAGGAATGTAGCTTCTCGAATGACGTCTCGTCATCATTGATATATAGTTAAGAGAAGAGTTACTGTTCCGAGGAGGATCAGGGTTATGGAGTGATAATGGAATCAGATTGCGAGTCCAGATGTTATTAATAGAGCAGCAATTGCGCCTGTTAAGGGCCAAGGGCTGGGGTCAACTATATGATATGCGTGTGTTTGATGGGCCATTAAACGTTTTCCTGTAAGTAGAGGCTTAATAGTAGTACAAAGACATAAGCCTGAATTAATGCTACTGCAACCTCTAGAAGAGTTAACAGGTACAGTAGGATTATTGTTAGTAGTGCCACGGCGGGGAGTATGGGAAGTAGGACGAATGTAGCTGTGGAAATTAGCTGGATTAATAGATGTCCTGCGGTGAGGTTAGCGGTCAGTCGTACGCCCAAGGCTAGGGGGCGAATGAATAGACTGGCTGTCTCGATTACGATCAGAACCGGAATTAGCAGTCCTGGGGTTGCTTCGGGAAGTAAATGTCCTACGGAAATTGTAGGCTGGTTTCGTAGTCCAATGAGCACGGTGGCTAGTCATAGAGGGACGGCGAAGCCTATGTTAAGTGCGAGCTGGGTTGTAGGGGTAAAGGTGTATGGGAGTAGACCCAGCGTGTTTAGAATGATTAGAAATATCATAAGTGAGGTAAGGATAAGGGCCCACTTATGGCCCGATGCGTTGATAGGCAGGAAGAGTTGTTGCGTAAATCGGTTAATAAATCAGTTTTGTAGCACTAAGAATCGACTGCTTATTCAATGGGGGCCAGGGGTCGGAAGCAGGGCTCAGGGTAGTGCAAGGGCCAAGGTTATTAGTGAAATGCCTAGGAATGTGGGGCTTAGGAACTGGTCGAAGAAACTTAGTATCATGGTCAGGTTCAAGTTTTTGCCTGGGGTTTTTTTATCCCTAAGGGACTCGGCTCATTTGGGTATACGTGTGCTATAATTTTAGGGGGAATGACGGTTAGAAAGATAAGTCAGGACAGAGAGAAGGTGGTAAGTCAAGGGGTTGGGTCAAGTTGGGGGATAATCACTAAGGGTGGGTGGGGGCCACCACTCTTTAGCTTAAAAGGCTAATGCTTATTCCCAGTTTAGCTTCTTAGTGATGCGTCTTCTAGAAGTATAGAGGATCAGTTTTCAAAGTGTTTTAAAGGGACGACTTCAACAACAATAGGTATAAAACTATGGTTTGCTCCACAAATTTCTGAGCATTGTCCATAGTATACTCCAGGTCGAGATGTGGCAAAGGCTGTTTGATTGAGGCGTCCTGGGACTGCGTCTATTTTTACCCCTAGTGCGGGGACTGCTCAAGAGTGAAGTACGTCTTCGGCAGAAACTAGAACACGAACAGGGGATTCAGTGGGGACTACTATACGATGGTCTACTTCTAGGAGGCGGAATTGTCCAGGTGCGAGGTCTTGTGTGGGGATTATATATGAGTCGAAGCTAAGTTCTTCATAATCAGTGTATTCGTAGCTTCAGTATCATTGGTGTCCTATGGCTTTAATTGTGAGATGGGGGTTATTAATCTCGTCTATGAAATAAAGGATGCGTAGGGAGGGGAGTGCAATAAATACTAAAATAATCGCTGGGAGGATAGTTCAGATAATTTCAATTTCTTGGGAGTCTAGAATATATTTATTGGTAGATTTGGTTGTTACTATAGCGACAATAATGTAAAGCACTAACGTGCTGATCATAAAGACAATCATAAGAGCGTGATCGTGGAAGTGAAGTAACTCTTCTATCACAGGTGAAGCTGCGTCTTGAAATCCTAATTGTGAGGGATGTGCCATTAGTTAGATAAGACACGCAGGGTTTTAACTTGCAATGTTGCCTTGACAAGGCAGGGTAATCTATTTTACTAGTGTCTCATGAAGAAAGTGGCAGAGTGGTTATGCAGCTGGCTTGAAACTAGCTTATGGGGGTTCAATTCCTTCCTTTCTCGGAAATTTTAATTGACTTGGACGAATGCGGGCTCTTCGAATGTGTGATAGGGAGGAGGGCAGCCATGAAGTCACTCTAGGTTGGTTGCGGTCAGTTCGACTGACAGGACTTCTCGTTTAGCAGCAAATGCTTCTCAGATAATGAACAAGAATATAATGACGGCTACTAGGGAAATTAAGGAGCCAATAGAAGAAATTGTGTTTCAGAGGGTGTAAGCATCTGGATAGTCTGAGTATCGTCGGGGCATTCCGGCTAGGCCAAGGAAATGTTGAGGGAAGAAGGTTAAGTTTACCCCTACGAACATGATTCCAAAGTGGATTTTTGTTCAAGTGCCATGGAGGGTGTAGCCTGAGAAAAGGGGGAATCAATGGACGAAGCCGGCAAGGATGGCGAAGACAGCCCCCATGGAGAGCACGTAGTGGAAGTGGGCTACGACATAATATGTGTCGTGGAGAACAATATCGAGGGATGAGTTAGCAAGAACAATCCCTGTTAGGCCCCCTACTGTAAAAAGGAAAATGAAGCCTAGGGCTCATAGGAGGGGTGTTTCTCATTTGATTACACCTCCATGAATGGTTGCTAATCAGCTGAAGACTTTTACGCCGGTAGGAATTGCGATAATTATAGTTGCGGATGTGAAGTAGGCTCGTGTGTCTACGTCCATCCCAACTGTAAATATATGGTGAGCTCATACAATAAACCCTAGAAGGCCGATTGCCATCATAGCCCAAACCATGCCTATATAGCCAAAAGGTTCTTTTTTGCCAGAGTAGTAGGCAACAATGTGGGAGATTATCCCAAATCCAGGGAGGATCAGGATGTAGACTTCTGGGTGTCCAAAGAATCAGAACAAGTGTTGATACAGAATAGGATCACCCCCACCTGCAGGATCAAAGAAAGTTGTGTTCAGGTTTCGGTCTGTAAGTAGCATTGTGATCCCAGCAGCGAGTACGGGGAGGGATAAGAGAAGTAGGACGGCAGTAATTAGTACGGATCATACGAAAAGAGGGGTTTGGTATTGGGTTATAGCAGGGGGTTTCATGTTGATAATTGTAGTGATGAAGTTAATAGCCCCAAGAATTGAGGAGATTCCTGCCAGATGAAGGGAAAAGATAGTTAGGTCGACTGATGCTCCTGCGTGTGCAAGGTTGCCAGCTAGTGGAGGGTAGACTGTTCATCCAGTGCCGGCTCCTGCCTCAACCCCGGAAGAGGCCAGAAGGAGGAGGAAAGACGGGGGAAGTAGTCAGAAGCTTATGTTGTTTATACGGGGGAAGGCCATATCTGGGGCCCCAATTATTAGAGGAACAAGTCAGTTACCAAAGCCCCCAATTATGATGGGCATCACTATAAAGAAAATTATTACGAATGCATGTGCTGTTACGATAACATTATAAATCTGGTCGTCTCCTAGAAGGGAGCCAGGTTGGCTGAGCTCTGCTCGGATAAGTAGGCTTAAAGCTGTACCTACTATTCCGGCTCAAGCACCGAATACTAGGTAGAGGGTGCCGATGTCTTTATGATTGGTAGAGAATAATCAGCGGGTGGTTGCCACAGGTAGGATGGCCGAGTTTTAAGCGGTGGATTGTAGCCCCATATACAGAGGTTCGAGCCCTCTTCCTGCCAAGCCCCGGGGTGTAATCACGTTAGATTGCAAGTCTGAAGAAGCAGGATAATACCCTGCCGGGGCTTTCCCCCGCCTGTTTCTGGTACGGCCAGGCGGGGGAAAGTTGGACGGATGCTCGTTGGTTTGAGCGTTTAGCTGTTAACTAAAAGTTTGTAGGATCGAGGCCTACTCGTCCAGTAAAGCCTTAGCTTAATTAAAGCGTCTGCTTTGCATGCAGAAGATGTGGGATAGTATCCTGCAGGTTTTACAGAGGCTGGGAGATTTTCACTCCCGCTGAGGGCTTTGAAGGCCCTTGGTCTATGTGTTTAACCTAAGTCTCTAAGTAGCTATAGTGATTAGGAGATTATTGCTACAATTATAGGGGTTAAGGGGAAGAGGGAAATTGAGGCGACGACAGAGATGGCGAGAGGAAGGGTATGTTGTACAATGGGGAGTCGTCAGGGGGTAGTTCCTGGCGGATTATTAGGAGAGAAGGTCATGGATATTGTACGGGCTAGTCGCAGGTAGAAATAGAGTCCGATTAGGGCTGCTAGTGCAGCTAGTAAAGATGCAGTTGTTTGGCCTTGAATGGTCAGTTCTTGAATGGCTAGTCATTTTGGTACGAATCCTGTTAAAGGGGGTAGTCCTCCTAAGGATAGGAAGACGAGGGGTGCAAGGGAGGAAAGTGTGGGGGCTTTTGCTCAAGAGGTTGCAAGTATGGCGATGTTAGCTGCTTTGTTGAGGTTAAATAATAGGAATATTGCGGAGGTTATAATTATGTATGTAAAGAGAATAAGTAGAGAAATTTGTAGTGAGAATTGTATTACCACAGCTATTCAGCCGAGGTGAGCGATTGAGGAGTAGGCAAGGATTTTTCGGAGTTGGAGTTGGCCTAGGCCGCCTCAGCTTCCGATTAAGATGGAGAGAAGTCCTAATCATGTAAGGATGTCTGGATGGGTTGGAACTAGTTGGATGAGAAGAATAAATGGGGCAAGTTTTTGTCATGTAGAAAGGATTAGAGCTGTAGTGAGATTGAGCCCTTGTAGGACTTCTGGTAATCAATAGTGGAGGGGGGCAAGGCCGATTTTTATGGAGAGAGCGAGAMTGGCCAGGGTTGTTGGGATAGGGTGGGATGTTTGTAGAATATCCCATTGACCGGTAATTCAGGCATTGGAGATGCCTGCAAATAGTAGTGTTGCAGCTGCTGTTGCTTGTGTGAGGAAGTACTTGGTAGAGGCTTCGATGGCTCGGGGGTGATGTGGAAGAGCCATGAGAGGAAGGATAGCTAGGGTGTTGATTTCAAGTCCTATTCAGGCTAATATTCAGTGAGAGCTTGCAAAGGTAATAGTGGTTCCTAATCCGAGAGAGAATAATAAGATTGTGGTGAGGAGTGGTGCCATTAATAGCAGGGGTGGGATTTTAACCAACATATTTGGGGCATGGGCCCAAAAGCTTTTATTAGCTGACCTTGCTTAGGAAGTGGTGTAGTGGAAGCACTGAAAGTTTTGATCTTTCAGGAGAGGGTTCGAGTCCCTTCTTTCTAAGGAGTCGGAAGGATTTTAACCTTCATGATTCACTCTATCAAAGTGACCCTTTGTTTCAGGCACGGCTCCAGGTCTATAGTTGTGGGGGGAGTCCTGTGAATGCAATTGGGAGGGCTAGGTGTCAGATGACTAAGGCTAGTGTTAGGGGCAGGAAACTTTTTCAGATTAGATGCATTAGTTGGTCGTACCGAAATCGGGGGTATGAGGCTCGAACTCAGAGGAAGACGATTGATAGGAGGGTTGCTTTAATTATTATATTAACTGTAGTAAGTTCTGGCATTATGGGGACATGGGAGGCTCCGAGGAATATGGTGGCAGAGAGTGTGTTCATAAGAAGGATGTTGGCGTATTCTGCAAGAAAGAATAGGGCGAAGGGGCCTCCTGCATATTCTACATTGAACCCTGATACGAGCTCTGACTCTCCTTCGGTGAGGTCGAAAGGGGCGCGGTTTGTTTCTGCTAGTGTTGAGATATACCATATTGCGGCGAGGGGTCAGGCGGGTAGTAATAGTCATGTGCTTTCTTGGGCAATGTTGAAGGTTTGTAGTGTGAATCCTCCAGTAAAGATAATAATGTTTAATAAAATAAGTCCTAGGCTTACTTCATATGAAATGGTTTGGGCGACTGCTCGTAGGGCACCGATGAGTGCGTATTTTGAGTTGGATGCTCAGCCTGAGCCTAGGATAGAATATACTGCGAGGCTGGATAGGGCGAGAATAAATAGAATGCCTAGGTTTAGATCGATGACTGGGTAAGGTAGGGGCATGGGTGCTCACAAAGTGAGGGCGAGGGTGAGAGCTAGTATAGGGGTCAGGAGAAAGAGGAGGGGGGAGGAGGTTGAGGGTCGAATAGGTTCTTTAATAAATAGTTTTAGTCCGTCTGCAATAGGTTGGAGGAGTCCGTAGGGTCCTACAACATTTGGGCCTTTACGTAGTTGTATGTAGCCTAGGATTTTTCGTTCAATTAGTGTAAGAAAAGCAACGGCTAATAGTACAGGTACAATGAAGGTTAGGGGGCTAATGAGGTGAGTAACAAGTAGTGAGGTCATAGTTAAGGAAAGGATTTGAACCTTTGTGGGAAGGGTTTAGGTCTTTTGCATGGCCGGACTCTGCCACCTTAACATTAGCATTTTCTTGGCTACGGTGGGATGGATATGCCCTATTGCCTTTTTTAGTTGTTTTCGTTAGGTTAGGGTGAGGTGTACTTGAAGCATAGGCCTCTTCTTTGCGGTCCTTTCGTACTAGGAAAGATCATGTCATAGATAGAAACTGACCTGGATTGCTCCGGTCTGAACTCAGATCACGTAGGACTTTAATCGTTGAACAAACGAACCCTTAATAGCGGCTGCACCATTAGGATGTCCTGATCCAACATCGAGGTCGTAAGCCCCCTTGTCGATATGAACTCTGGAAGGGGATTGCGCTGTTATCCCTAGGGTAACTTGGTCCGTTAATCAGCATTGCCGGATCTATATAGGTCAGATATTCTGTTTGTTAGAGTGGGAGCTCTTGATTTGGAGGGTGGTTCCCTCTTTCCACACGGGGGTTTTTTGTTTCGCCGCGGTCGCCCCAACCGAAGACATTCGGGCAGTGTTCAGCTAGTTTAGTCTTTTTTATAAGGGTGTTTAACACAGTCTGCCTTATTATCTAAAGCTCCATAGGGTCTTCTCGTCTTATGCTGATATTCTCGCTTCTGCACGGGAAGATCAATTTCATTGACTGGAAAAAGGAGACAGTTGAGCCCTCGTTGTGCCATTCATACAGGTCCTCATTTAAAAGACAAGTGATTACGCTACCTTTGCACGGTTAAAATACCGCGGCCGTTGAACATATAGTCACAGGGCAGGCGGGACCTCTTATTCGTTGGTTTTGCAAGAGGCGGTGTTTTTGGTAAACAGGCGGGGTTCATGTTTGCCGAATTCCTTCTCTTTCTTTTAGTCTTTCCTTGTAGGCACACCAGTGTAGGGTTAACGGTATTTGTTGAGTGTTTTTCTAGATATCTAGGTTAATTATTCAGTGCCCTCTTTGTTTGGGGTCGTTAAGGTTCGGTGGTAAGTCCGCTCCGATTTACACTTGTGATAGGAGAGAATCTAATGTTCTCTTGTTACTCATATTAGCATTATCTCTTCCATGTTTGCATGGAGCGGCCTGGTAGGGTTAGGGGAGTAAGATTGGGTTGTCGGGATATAGGGCAGGAGAGGGGTGTTCGAGCTTTAACGCTTTCTGTTAAGGTGGCTGCTTTTAGGCCCACTAAAACACTTTGCCTTGTTTAATTATGATCTTTATCCTCCTGTAAAAGTTGTGTCTTGTATCAAAGGGGCTGTACCCCCTTTGATTAACTCTCTCGGCTTCTTTAAGTGTCACGCGGGTGTAAAATACAATGAGTGGAGAATCCGGGAGGCTGAACTTCTATCCAGTTCTCAGGCAACCAGCTATAACTAAGTTCGATTGGTCTGTCACCGCTACTCGAAGCTCTTCCCACTCTTTTGCAACAGAGACGGGTTTACCCTAGTACAGGTTGTCTTGGAGTAGCTCACTTAGTTTCGGGGGGTCGAACTAAAGTGCCCTTTGCTCGGCAATTTCTGGCTAAATCATGATGCAAAAGGTACGAGTTAAAATCTCTGCTTTTTTGGGCTTGACTGAGTTGTTTCATTTCTTTTTCAGCATTCCCTTGCGGTACTTTCTCTGTTGTTCCAGGCTTCTCTTTCTATCGCCCATACTAAAGGGGAAAAATGTTTTGTTTAATATGTATTACGTGTTTTAGGGGTTATTGATATGGATGGTTGTCTTTGATTGGGGGACTAGCTAGTAGGCTTCAGGGCAATCCGATTTGCACGGATGACTTCTCGGTGTAAGGGAGATGCTTTCCTGTCTTAGCTATGCTCTGGGTTTGTTCCAAGCGCACCTTCCGGTACGCTTACCATGTTACGACTTGCCTCCCCTTGGTTTTTGTGAGGTATAAATTACATATCCGGGCTAGGTTGGGGAGAGTGACGGGCGGTGTGTGCACGCTTCAGGGCCAACTTCAGCAAAACACTCTATTTTTTGCTTACTGCTAAATCCTCCTTCAGATACCCATTTCAGGGTGATCATTCGTATTCACTGTACCAGTGAATGTAGCCCATCTCTTCCCCTTCCATAGGCTACACCTCGACCTGACGTTTGGGGCAGTGCCGATCTCGCTTACTATTGGGCCTTCACAGGGTAAGCTGACGACGGTGGTATATAGGCTGAAAAGAACAAGGAAGGGTGAGGTTTAACGGGGATTATCGGTTCTAGGACAGGCTCCTCTAGGTGGGTCTAAAGCACCGCCAAGTCCTTTGGGTTTTAAGCTGGTGCTCGTAGTTCCCAGGCGGACAGTAGGTGTAGTTTACTGTCAATGTTTAGGGCTAGGCATAGTGGGGTATCTAATCCCAGTTTGTTTCCTAGCTTTCGTGGGTTCAGATTTGGGTAAAGCCACTTTCGTAGTTGAGCTTCTTACCTTCGTAAGCGTACGACAGCCCTGAAGGCGTTCGGCTTTAGTTTATGTTTTATCTTAACCACTCTTTACGCCGATGACTAACAACTTGAGTCTCTCGTATAACCGCGGTGGCTGGCACGAGTTTTACCGACCCTAAATAGCATTAACTAAGTCGAGTTTTCACTCATGGCTTAATGTTTATCACTGCTGGATTCCCGTGGGGGTGTGGCCTAAGCAAGGTGTCGTGGGCTTCATTTAAGTGTGCCTGATACCAGCTCCTTGTTCCCAAGCAGGGAATAAAGGGCATTCTCACCGGGGCGCGGATACTTGCATGTGTAAGTTTAGCTAGAGTTGTTAGTAAAGTCAGGACCAAACTTTTGTGCTTACGGAGCTTTCTAGGGCTCATCTTAACATCTTCAGTGTCATGCTTTTATTTAAGCTACGTTTGC